ACAATATCCATTTCGAAACATTTCTAACGGATTCCTTGGTTCGGACCGACGAAGTAATGGCACTCGATTATTATCAACCTGACTGCAATCTTTTTCTGTCGGTAAGGATCGCACCAGAGCACCTTCTACTTCTAATAGGCCATGAACTGAAGAATCATTCTGAGCGAGTCCATAAGAAGCGACCCACTTTTTTTCATCGGTTCCGGGTGAAGACCAAAGATCTTGCGCGACCGGTCCGCCAGAACAACTCAAAAGATAAAGAAGTCTCGTTAATCTCTTCATGCTCGTTCCAAGTTCGAAGTACCATTTGGCCAAATAAAAACCCGCTTCCTGACACGATTGCCTCTTTATATAGATAAATATAGGATCTATGGGGTTATTACTTAGAAGTCTATTTTGTACAAGAGCCCTTCCTATCTGATATAAAAGGGTCCCATGATCCCGAGCCGGTCTTACCTTGGCTCGCAAACCCCAAGTTTGTCTATGAAGAGCTAATCTAATTGTATTAGTTTCTATAATGGATTTCTTATGTAGAATACTAATGGATAGGGCCTCGTTGCTAAGTGCTACAAGATCTAGTGCACTGGAACTCGTGGTTATGGACCCGAATCCTTTAGTATGGAACATTGTCTTTTCCAAGTAAAAACCCCTAGTATATGAAAGAATGAAAAGGTGCTTTCGTTCTTGTGGAATAAGAAGTCCTCGTACCTTAATGAAAGGAAAATAGGAATTTTTCGTTAGGTATTTGACCAAATAGGATCGTCCAGTTCCTATAGAACCTATCACTAAAATACCCGATAGGGCTAAGCGGAACGAAAAGGGTTTTCCATGAGATGGTAAATGAAAACGATTAGCCCCACACGAGGTTTGTGAATAAGTGATTATCTGATAATGAGCAAGGAATATACGTCTTTCTGCTAAAGAGGATCTATTAAACTCATAATTCATTAGATCCTTGTTATCAATGTCAACTAGGTATCATAAGTAAATGGATCCCGGTTGTTCAATCATTTGATAACCAAGGTCATTCTTTGCTAAAGAGAAATGATCACTATGAGTCAGACTCAATAGAATTGGATCCATTCCAAATAGCGAGAATTAGGATTCTTGATCCCTCTCAATCTCTCTTTCAATTCGAGGATCCAGAGAGGTGTTTTCATAGTCATCTCCGAATATTTGCCATCTCCGAATATTTTCGATTTCATTTTTCTATGATATGTCTTTCTATATGAAAATTGGTTATTTACGATGTACGATGATCCCTGTTAAGCATCCATGGCTGAATGGTTAAAGCGCCCAACTCATAATTGGCAAATTTGCGGGTTCAATTCCTGCTGGATGCACGCTAACGGGAACGTTCAATAAGTCTATTGGAACTGGCTCTCTATCCATGGAATCTCATCCATCATCCATACATAACGAATTGGTATGGTATATTCATACCATAACATAAGAACAATAAGAACTCGAATTCTTATCGATACTGGAACTCAGAGCATAGGAGGGAAAGTCGATTTATGGATGGAATCAAATACGCAGTATTTACAGAAAAAAGTCTTCGTTTATTGGGAAAGAATCAATATACTTCTAATGTCGAATCAGGATTCACTAGGACAGAAATAAAGCATTGGGTCGAACTCTTCTTTGGTGTTAAGGTAGTAGCTGTGAATAGTCATCGACTACCCGGAAAGGGTAGAAGAATGGGACCTATTCTGGGACATACAATGCATTACAGACGTATGATCATTACCCTTCAACCGGGTTATTCTATTCCACTTCTAGATAGAGAAAAGAACTTAAAGAAAAATACTTAATAACACGGCGAGACATTTATACAAAACTCCTATCCCGAGCACACGCAAGGGAACCGTAGACAGGCAAGTGAAATCCAATCCACGAAATAATTTGATCCATGGACGGCACCGTTGTGGTAAAGGTCGTAATGCCAGAGGAATCATTACCGCAAGGCATAGAGGGGGAGGTCATAAGCGCCTATACCGTAAAATCGATTTTCGACGGAATCAAAAAGACATATCTGGTAGAATCGTAACCATAGAATACGACCCTAATCGAAATGCATACATTTGTCTCATACACTATGGGGATGGTGAGAAGAGATATATTTTACATCCCAGAGGGGCTATAATTGGAGATACTATTGTTTCTGGTACAAAAGTTCCTATATCAATGGGAAATGCCCTACCTTTGAGTGCGGTTTGAACTATTGATTTACGTAATTGGAAGTAACCAATTAGGTTTACGACGAAACCTAGAAATCGATCACTGATCCAATTTGACTACCTCTACGGGATAGACCTCAACAGAAAACTGTTGAGTAACGGCAGCAAGTGATTGAGTTCAGTAGTTCCTCATAGAAAATTATTGACTCTAGAGATATGGTAATATGGAGAAGACAAAATTGTTTGAAGCACGCACAGAACCGGAAGCGCCCCTTGTTTCAAAGAGAGGAGGACGGGTTATTCACATTTAATTTGATGGTCAGAGGCGAATTGAAAGCTAAGCAGTGGTAATTAAGACCCCCGGGGGAAAATAGGGATGTCTCCTACGTTACCCATAATATGTGGAAGTATCAACGTAATTTCATAGAGTCATTCGATCTGAATGCTACATGAAGAACATAAGCCAGATGACGGAACGCGGAGACCTAGGATGTAGAAGAGCATAACATGAGTGATTCGGCAGATTTGGATTCCTTTCCTATATATCCACTCATGTGGTACTTCATCATACGATTCATATAAGATCCATCTGTCTAGAGATCGTCATATACATCTAGAAAGCCGTATGCTTTGGAAGAAGCTTGTACAGTTTGGGAAGGGGTTTTTTGAGAAAAAAGAAGAATCTACTTCAACCGATATGCCCTTAGGCACGGCCATACATAACATAGAAATCACACGTGGAAGGGGTGGGCAATTAGCTAGAGCAGCAGGTGCTGTAGCGAAACTGATTGCAAAAGAGGGTAAATCGGCCACATTAAGATTACCATCTGGGGAGGTCCGTTTGATATCCCAAAACTGTTTAGCAACAGTCGGACAAGTGGGTAATGTTGGGGTGAACCAAAAAAGTTTGGGTAGAGCCGGATCTAAGTGTTGGCTAGGTAAACGCCCCGTAGTAAGAGGGGTAGTTATGAACCCTGTGGACCACCCCCATGGGGGCGGTGAAGGGAAAGCCCCAATTGGTAGAAAAAAACCCACAACCCCTTGGGGTTATCCTGCGCTTGGAAGAAGAACTAGGAAAAGGAAAAAATATAGTGATAGTTTTATTCTTCGTCGCCGTAAGTAAATACATAAATAGGAATATGGAAAATCGCATTTTTGGAATTTGCAATAATGTGATGGGCGAACGACGGGAATTGAACCCGCGCATGGTGGATTCACAATCCACTGCCTTGATCCACTTGGCTACATCCGCCCCTTATCCAGCTAAAGGATTTTCTCTTTTTTCCATTCATCATTATCCTATTTATTCTGACCTCCATACTTCGATCGAGATATTGGACATAGAATGCCACTCTTTAAAATGGAAAAAAAGGAGTAATCAGCTGTGACACGAAAAAAAAAGAGTCCTTTTGTAGCTCATCATTTATTGGTAAAAATCGAAAAGGTCAATATGAAGGAGGAGAAAGAAACAATAGTAACGTGGTCCCGGGCATCTAGCATTCTACCCACAATGGTTGGCCATACAATCGCGATTCATAATGGAAAGGAACATATACCTATTTACATAACAAATCCTATGGTAGGTCACAAATTGGGGGAATTCGTGCCTACTCGGAATTTCACGAGTTATGAAAGTGCAAGAAAGGATACTAAATCTCGTCGTAACGATACGAAATCTCGTCGTTAACTTAATTCAGAATAGAAAGATTCAGAATAAACAAAATCCATAGTAGGATTCAAATAAAGGTAATCGTGGAATAACCTTATTTATGACAAGTTTCAAACTGGTAAAGTATACCCCTAGGATAAAGAAGAAGAAGAGTAGACTAAGGAAACTTGCAAGGAAAGTTCCAACTGACCGTCTACTTAAGTTCGAACGGGTTTTCAAAGCACAAAAACGTATACATATGTCTGTTTTCAAAGCACAAAGAGTTCTTGATGAGATTCGCTGGCGTTACTACGAGGAAACAGTTATGATACTGAACCTCATGCCTTATCGAGCATCTTATCCCATCTTAAAGTTGGTTTATTCGGCAGCAGCAAATGCTACTCATTATAGGGATTTCGACAAAGCGAATTTATTCATCACCAAAGCCGAAGTCAGTAGGAGTGCTATTGTGAAAAAATTCAGACCTCGAGCTCGAGGACGTAGTTCCCCAATAAAAAAAACCATGTGTCATATAACAATAGTACTAAATATAGTAAAGAAATCTAAATAACCTTTAGATCCATCTAAGATTTAGATTCCCGGTAAAAAAAAAATAGAATAGAAAAATATGGGACAAAAAATAAATCCACTTGGTTTCAGACTTGGTACAACCCAAAACCACCATTCCTTTTGGTTCGCACAACCGAAAAATTATTCTGAAGGTCTACAGGAAGATAAAAAAATACGTAATTGTATCAAGAACTATATACAAAAGAATAGGAAAAAAGGCTCGAATAGAAAAATAGACTCAGACTCAAATTCCGAAGTAATTACACATAATAGAAAAATAGACTCAGGCTCAAGTTCCGAAGTAATTACACATATAGAAATTCAAAAAGAAATCGACATGATCCATGTCATAATCCATATTGGATTCCCCAATTTATTAAAGAAAAAGGGAGCAATCGAAGAATTAAAGAAAAATCTACAAAAGGAAGTTAATTCCGTAAACCATAAACTTAATATTGCTATCGAAAAAGTTAAAGAGCCTTATAGACAACCTAATATTCTTGCAGAATATATAGCTTTCCAATTAAAAAATAGAGTTTCATTTCGAAAGGCAATGAAAAAAGCCATTGAATTAACTAAAAAAGCAGATATAAAGGGAGTCAAAGTAAAAATTGCGGGCCGTCTCGCGGGGAAAGAAATCGCACGTGCCGAATGCGTCAAAAAGGGTAGACTTCCCCTACAAACAATTCGCGCTAAAATTGATTATTGCTGCTATCCAATTCGAACTATCTATGGAGTATTAGGTCTAAAAATTTGGATATTCGTAGACGAAGAATAATTAAACCTTGTCTTCCCATTCATTCTGCCCAATGATAGAATAAAAAATGACAAGAGCCTTATTTTCCCCGAAATCTCTGAAAAAACAAGCAATTCTATTTCTTTCTATAAGATTTAATGAAAATTGATAATTTAATATAATTGCTATGCTTAGTGTGTGACTCGTTAGTTTTTTCTTTAGGGTTCAAAATTGGGAGTCAAAAAAAAAAAAAATTGACCGAACCCTACTATAAATATAAAAAAACTTAGTAATTATAGAAAATTAACTAATAACCAACTTATTGCTTCGTATTGTCGAGATCCTAACTAAAAAACAGTCACTATATGAATAAATACATCTATCATAATAGTTGTAGCAACTGCAATTTTTCTCTAAAAAAGAAATCTGATTATAGGTTGTGAAGCAAAAATAAAGGGATAGGGATGTGGATAAATGGAGGGATGATAGAAAGAAAGAATAGGAATAAGAAAGATATAGGATTCCAATATGTATGGTCTATGAATTACATCATAAAAGGCAATGTGATAAAGCATCAATATAATAAAAATAACTGAGAATTCGAAATCATAACTTGAAACAAGAAATAGGATTAAAAGAAATAATAAAGAGCAGCCTGGGTTAATAAAACTGAGAAAATTGACTCGGAAAGAAATTTTGTTGGAAGCTCCATTGCGGGGTTCAGACCTAACCATTAATGGAGAAGCAGTGGGAACGACAGAACCTATGACTGCATAGGATTTTCTTAAAAACGAATCCTAATACTTCATTGGGTGGGATGGCGGAACAAACCAAAAAAAAAATTGCTTTATTTGGTAAGGTTATAAATTGAACGAATAAGACAGGAAAGAGTAAATATTCGCCCGCGAAATCTTTATTGGATTAGAATACTTTACTGTGATTCAATAAGAGTAAAAAAAGGAGATTTCTTAAAAAAAAAGAAGGATTACATTCTATATAAATAGAGATAAATAGACACACACGTCTAGATATATTCTATATCTTCTTTCTTGATTATATATCTTTCTATTTTAAGAAATTCAATATCAAAAACCTCACTTTTGTATTATCTATTAATGTGTATCTATCCGTAATATTTTGGAATATTATGGAATTGAATTAGAGGAACTTGCACGCTTTCTCATTTCATTCGCGAGGAGCTGGATGAGAAGAAACTCTCATGTCCAGTTTTGCAGTAGAGATGGAATTAAGAAAGAACCATCGACTATAACCCCAAAAGAACTAGATTTCGTAAACAACATAGAGGAAGAATGAAGGGAAAGTCCTGCCGAGGCAATCATATTTGTTTTGGTAGATATGCTCTTCAAGCACTTGAACCCGCTTGGATCACGGCTAGACAGATAGAAGCAGGGCGAAGAGCAATGACACGGTATGCGCGTCGTGGTGGAAAAATATGGGTACGTATATTTCCCGACAAACCTGTTACAATAAGACCCGCGGAAACACGTATGGGCTCGGGAAAGGGATCCCCCGAATATTGGGTAGCCGTTGTTAAACCAGGTCGAATACTTTATGAAATGGGAGGAGTATCCGAAACTGTAGCTAGAGCAGCTATGGAGATAGCTGCCAGTAAAATGCCCATACGAAGTCAATTTCTTCGATTAGAGATATAGAACTCAAAAAAAGGAGTATTGAGGATAAAAAAACAACCCCAGGGTTTTTCTTTCTGGAAGGACAATATTTCTTTCATCCTTTTGCATTGAAATAATAAATTGAAATCAAAATAATATGATTCAACCTCAGACCCTTTTAAATGTAGCAGATAACAGTGGAGCTCGAAAATTGATGTGTATTCGAATCATAGGAGCTGCTAGTAATCAGCGATATGCTCGTATTGGTGATGTTATTGTTGCTGTAATCAAAGACGCAGTGCCCCAAATGCCTCTAGAAAGATCCGAAGTAATTCGAGCTGTAATTGTACGTACATGTAAAGAATTCAAATGCGAAGACGGTATAATAATACGCTATGATGACAATGCTGCAGTTATCATTGATCAAAAAGGAAATCCAAAAGGAACTCGAGTTTTTGGTGCGATCGCTGAGGAATTGAGAGAATTGAATTTTACTAAAATAGTTTCATTAGCTCCTGAAGTATTATAAATACTAGTACACGAGATTACGAGACAATAAGTATCTAAAATAGATCAAAGAAAAAATTAGTAGATTGTGTCTCACGTATATGCTTTAGAATAAAAAATGAAAAGAAAATAAAGAAAACATGTTGATTATAGAAAAATTAGGAGGAACCTAGAATTAGAGTTTTATGGGCAAGGACACTATTGCTGATTTACTAACCTCTATAAGAAACGCAGACATGAATAAAAAAGGAACGGTTCGAGTAGCATCTACAAATATTACCGAAAACATTGTTAAAATACTTCTACGAGAGGGTTTTATTGAAAGTGTTCGGAAACATCAGGAAAGTAACAAATATTTTTTGGTTTCAACTCTGCGACATCAAAAGAGAAAGACTAGAAAAGGAATATATAGAACTAGAACCTTTTTAAAGCGTATCAGCCGACCCGGCTTACGAATTTATGCCAACTATCAAGGAATTCCTAAGATTTTGGGCGGAATGGGAATTGCTATTCTTTCTACTTCTCGAGGTATAATGACAGATCGAGAAGCTCGACTAAATAGAATTGGAGGGGAAATCTTATGTTATATATGGTAATTGCCCCGCCTATAGTACCCGAATTCTATCTCGAACTTCCTATTTGTAAAATAAAAAAAACGTTGTATTTTTATTTGAAAATAAAAATAGAAAAATAGGAGAAAAAAAATATGACTGAAAAAAAAAATAGGAGAGAAAAAAGAACCCCGAGAGAAGCAAAAGTCACTTTCGAGGGTTTAGTTACAGAAGCCCTACCCAACGGAATGTTCCGCGTTCGCCTAGAGAATGATACTATCGTCCTGGGCTATATTTCAGGAAAGATCCGGTCTAGTTCTATACGAATACTGATGGGGGATAGAGTCAAAATTGAAGTAAGTCGTTATGATTCAAGCAAGGGACGTATAATTTATAGACTTCCCCACAAAGATTCGAAGCGTACCGAAGACTCGAAGGATACCGAAGATTTGAAGGATACCAAAGATTCAAAGGATTATGTTTTTCTTTTTTTTTATTCTTCTAGGATATACAATTCAAAGTTCCAAAATTCAAGTGAAGAGACTTATTTTCTCCCAAAGAGTAGATTCATAGTTTAAGAAAGGAATAAGGAAATATGAAAATAAGAGCTTCTGTTCGTAAAATTTGTACAAAATGTCGACTGATTCGTAGGCGCGGACGAATTAGAGTCATTTGTTCCAATCCGAAGCATAAACAAAGACAGGGGTAATCTTTCAAAAAAGAACTTTACTTTCTAAAACAAAAAACTAAAAAAAGTACCCATGGAAATGTCCAAATAAAATAATTAAAGTAAAGGATATGTTTTACCCTGAAATGGATATCTTTGTATCTTTTCTTTTTGTTATTTCTGACTCATATTTATGAGATAATAAAATATGACAAAAGCTATACCAAGAATTGGTTCACGTAGGAGAGTGCGTATTGGTTTGCGTAGGAATGCGCGTTTTAGTTTACGTAAGAGTGCACGTAGAATAACAAAAGGGGTTATTCATGTTCAAGCTAGTTTCAACAATACCATTATAACTGTTACAGATCTACAAGGTCGGGTGGTTTTCTGGTCCTCCGCGGGTACTTGTGGATTCAAAAGCTCAAGAAAAGCATCACCCTATGCTGGTCAAAGAACAGCAGTAGATGCTATTCGTACAGTGGGTCTGCAACGAGCAGAAGTTATGGTAAAGGGTGCTGGTAGCGGAAGAGATGCCGCATTACGAGCCATTGCTAAAAGTGGTGTACGATTAAGTTGTATACGCGATGTAACGCCTATGCCGCATAATGGATGTCGACCTCCTAAAAAAAGACGTCTGTAAAAGAATTAAATCGCTTTCAAGAGAAATAAATGATTCAATGATCAAATAATAATACTAGTCTATTATGGTTCGAGAGGAGGTAGCAGGATTATGGTTCGAGAGGAGGTAGCAGGATCCACTCAAACACTACAGTGGAAGTGTGTTGAATCAAGAGTAGACAGTAATCGTCTTTATTATGGTCGTTTTATTCTGTCCCCGCTTATAAATGGTCAAGCGGATACCGTTGGTATTGCCTTGCGAAGAGCTTTACTTGGAGAAATAGAAGGAACATGTATCACACGTGCAAAATCTGGGAACGTGCCACACGAATATTCTACAGTAGTAGGTATTGAAGAATCAGTACAAGAAATCTTACTAAATTTGAAAGAAATTGTATTGAGAAGTAATCTCTATGGAGTTAGAGACGCATCAATTTGCGTCAAAGGGCCTAGATACATAACTGCTCAAGATATCATCTCACCGCCTTCCGTGGAAATCGTTGATACGGCACAACATATAGCTAACTTGACGGAGCCCATTGATTTCTGTATTGAGTTACAGATCAAGAGAGATCGCGGATATCACACGGAATTCAGAAAGAACTCTCAAGATGGAAGTTATCCTATAGATGCTGTATCCATGCCTGTTCGAAATGTGAATTATAGTATTTTTTCTTGTGGGAATGGAAATGAAAAACACGAGATACTTTTTCTAGAAATATGGACGAATGGAAGTTTAACCCCTAAGGAAGCACTTTATGAGGCTTCTCGTAATTTGATTGATTTATTTATTCCTTTTCTACACGCGGAGGAAGAGGGCACTAATTTCGAAGAAAATAAAAACAGGTTTACTCGACCCCCTTTAACCTTTCAAAAAAGATTAACTAATCTA